TTTCTCATATGAATCTCTTGTCTCCAGCTATTGGAGATCCCATTTCCGTACCAACTCAAGATATGCTTATTGGACTCTATATATTAACGATCGGGAATCGTCGAGGTATTTGTTCAAATAGGTATAATCCATGTAATCGAAGAAACTATCAAAATGAAACGGTTGACGATAATAAGTATACGAAAGAGAAAGAACCCTATTTTTGTAGTTCCTATGATGCACTTGGAGCTTATCGGCAGAAACGAATCAATTTAGATAGTCCTTTGTGGCTCCGGTGGCGACTCGATCAACGTGTCATTGCCTCAAGAGAAGTTCCCATCGAAGTTCAATATGAATCTTTGGGTACCTATCATGAGATTTATGGGCACTATCTAATAGTAAGAAGTGTAAAAAAAGAAATCCTTTGTATATACATTCGAACAACTGTTGGTCATATTTCTTTTTATCGAGAAATAGAAGAAGCCATACAAGGGTTTTGTCGGGCCTACTCATACGATACCTAAGCTAAGTAATTATGTGATACCGTGGGAATTCGGTTCTCTACGGCTCAACCGGTATCATAATTCCTGAATTTCTACGTGAATCAAGATCGAGGAAAGGAAGTCTTCAAATCACTGACTCAAACCCATTGTCGAATCCTACTCAGCGGAATATGGAGGTACTTATGGCAGAACGGGCCGATCTGGTTTTTCACAATAAAGTGATAGATGCAACTGCCATGAAACGACTTATTAGCAGATTAATAGATCACTTCGGAATGGCATATACATCGCACATCCTGGATCAAGTAAAGACTCTGGGTTTCCAGCAAGCCACTGCTACATCCATTTCATTAGGAATTGATGATCTTTTAACAATACCTTCTAAGGGATGGCTAGTCCAAGATGCTGAACAACAAAGTTTGATTTTAGAAAAGCACCATCATTATGGGAATGTACACGCGGTAGAAAAATTGCGTCAATCCATTGAGATATGGTATGCTACAAGTGAATATTTGAGACAAGAAATGCATCCTAATTTTAGGATGACTGATCCTTCTAATCCAGTCCATATAATGTCCTTTTCGGGAGCTAGAGGAAATGCATCTCAGGTACACCAATTAGTAGGTATGAGAGGATTAATGTCGGACCCACAAGGACAAATGATTGATTTACCCATTCAAAGCAATTTACGCGAAGGACTTTCTTTAACGGAATATATAATTTCCTGCTACGGAGCCCGCAAAGGAGTTGTGGATACTGCTGTACGAACATCAGATGCTGGATACCTCACGCGTAGACTTGTTGAAGTAGTTCAACACATTGTTGTGCGTAGAACAGATTGTGGCACTATCCGAGGTATTTCCGTGAGTCCTCGAAATGGGATGGCGGAAAAAATTTTGATCCAAACACTAATTGGTCGTGTATTAGCAGACGATATATATATGGGTCTACGATGCATTGCCACTCGAAATCAAGATATTGGTATTGGACTTGTCAATCGATTCATAACCTTTCGAGCACAATCAATATATATTCGAACCCCCTTTATTTGCAGGAGTACATCTTGGATCTGTAGATTATGTTATGGTCGGAGTCCCACTCATGGCGACCTGGTCGAATTGGGAGAAGCAGTAGGTATTATTGCAGGTCAATCAATTGGGGAACCAGGGACTCAACTAACATTAAGAACTTTTCATACCGGTGGAGTATTTACAGGTGGTACTGCAGAACATGTACGAGCTCCTTCTAATGGAAAAATAAAATTCAATGAGGATTTGGTTCATCCCACACGTACACGTCATGGACATCCTGCTTTTCTATGTTATATAGACCTGTATGTAACTATTGAGAGTCAAGATATTCTACATAATGTGAATATTCCACCAAAAAGTTTTCTTTTAGTTCAAAACGATCAATATGTAGAATCAGAACAAGTGATTGCTGAGATTCGCGCTGGAACATCCACTTTCAATTTTAAAGAGAGGGTTCGAAAACATATTTATTCTGACTCAGAGGGAGAAATGCACTGGAGTACCGATGTGTACCATGCGCCTGAATATAGATATGGTAATGTTCATCTCTTACCAAAAACAAGTCATTTATGGATATTATCAGGAGGTCCGTGCAGGTCCAGTATAGTCACTTTTTCGCTCCACAAGGATCAAGATCAAATGAATGTTCATTCTCTTTCTGTCGAACGGAGATCTATTTCTGACCTCTCAGTGACTAATGATCGAGTGAGACACAAATTGTTTAGTTCGGATCCTTCCAGTAAAAAAGGGAAGGGGATTCTTGATTATTCAGGACCTGATCGAATCATATCTAATGGTCATTGGAATTTCCTATATCCTGCCATTCTCCACGAGAATTCTGATTTATTGGCGAAAAGGCGAAGAAATAGATTCATCATCCCATTCCAATATGATCAAGAACGGGAGAAAGAACTAATGCCCCGTTCTGGTATCTCGATTGAAATACCCATAAATGGGATTTTACGTAGAAATAGTATTCTTGCTTAT